GATCAATCTTTCTATTAATTAGTAATTATAATTTTTTTATTAATTATAATTTTTCTATATAATCTTTAGAATATACTTTTCTATTATGATCTTATCACTTTATATATTAATATATTATAGTTTTGAATAAACCTTATTCTTTATTATAAAAAAAAAATAACTAAAAAAAACTTATTAATTTATAAGATGTTAAAGATGTTATCCTTTTTTAGGAAAATCTTTATATTATATTTATATATATTATATATATAAATATAATAATATATATAAATATAATAAATTTTATTTATTATATATATAGATATTTATTATATATATAGATATAGAATTATCTATCGATTATTCTATATAGTATAATTTACTATAATAGAGAGTACTCTAATTAAAATAATTATTAAAATATTAAAATAATAAAATATATATATTTTTACTGTGTAATATACTTACACTATTACTATATATATAATATATAATTAGAATTGTATAGTAATTTACTATTTCATTTATATAATTTTATAGAGAATTTTAATTTCTCTAAGAAATTATAAAAATTACATATTAATTATTTCTTTTATATATAAAAGAAATAATTAATATGTAATAAGATCGTCTCTTATTCACGTTATTCAAAATATCTTTGTTATTTCTTGACATATACATCGAAAAAAAAAGATATGATATATAGGGAAATAAACTGCGTCCAATAGGATTTGAACCTATACCAAAGGTTTAGAAGACCTCTGTCCTATCCATTAGACAATGGACGCTTTTTACTCCTATTTTAATATTTCTTGTTCGGAAAGTTAGTTGAAAGAATTCCAAGAATTTAGTATTCAAGTCAATGATGCATTACATTAATTCGATTTATTAAATCCTTTGTATTGAATATTTACAAAAATTTCTTTAAAATGAATATATATATTTCATTTTAAACGTATTAATTTGAATATTAAAGATTTTCATGAGAAAGTAAAAGCGGGTAGCGGGAATCGAACCCGCATCGTTAGCTTGGAAGGCTAGGGGTTATAGTCGACGTTGATTCATCATTTTTAACGTCTCTAATTCAAAACTGAACGTGAAACTTTGGTTTCATTCAGCTCCTTTATGGAAGATAGATAAATTGCCCTATTTAGACATGAACGAAATAAAAAAATCTGACCCATAACGTCTATGTCAGCTTTTATTTCTGAATATATTCAGAACAACTTGCGTTCTAGACGATCCCTATAGAAAGATATTCTAACAATCTTTCTAATTACTTCGTTCTTTAATTCTATTTGAAAGATCCTTAGGAAAAACGTTTTGTTTCCACCGAGCTCAAACAATTTATCGATCGATGTCTTTAGTAAACCAAAGACATTGTTTAATAGCTGTTTTGCTTCAATTTTCCCTATAGAAATTTTAAATTGAAGATTTAGTTACGATTAGAAATAAACTTTTTATCTTTATCCATGGGTTCTTTATTTATACTCATTCAATTGGAAGTATTGATCCAATAAAAAAAAATTATGTTTCGTAATTTCATAATCCAATTTTTCAATTTTAAATTTATTTTTGGATAAAAATCACGAGAATGTATATTCTTCCTCGAATTTTTCATTGAGAGGTAAAGGATTCAATCCTTTTAAGAACTAAAGTTTTTGCTCGGAATAATAATAATATAGTAATCAAACCGAAAGACCCTTTAACTATATAAAGGGTTATAGAACGAATCACACTTTTACCACTAAACTATACCCGCTACAATAAGATTATTGTATAGAAATGCGCCTTTTGTCGACCCTAATAAAAAAAAGAATCAGTAAAACGAGAGCGTTTACTCCTATGTATAGGAGGACTTAATGAGATTCGGAAAGCGGTATTTTTTTTTTTTCAATTTTTTAAATCTTATAATTTAAAATTTGTTGAAACAAAAGGGCGGGCCCGGCTAAATACTGACCAGGCCGGGCCGTGGAACTAAAAAGCCCCTTCGGACAAAATAACGAAATTAAAAAATAAGAGTATATACTATGGCGGGTATTTTCAAGCCTTATTTTGTTTTATAATGTAACATAGTATTATCCCATCTCAATTGGGAGGAGAGATGGCTGAGTGGACTAAAGCGTCGGATTGCTAATCCGTTGTACGAGTTTTTCGTACCGAGGGTTCGAATCCCTCTCTTTCCGTTTTCATTGCTGGCTTGTTATTTTCTTTCGAATTTATCGCGAGCTCTTTTTTTTTTTACTAGTTCAAAATTAATAATTAAACAAGTGCAATAAAATCTTACTAAAAAAAGTTTTACTGTTTTAAAGCAAAGAAACCCTTATTTTTTAGTCTTCACGTCCGGGATTACGTCCTGGATCATTAGACAGGAATCCGAAGATAAATAGAGAAACAAAGAATATCACTACCGTGTAAACAAATAGTTTGAGGGTAAGCATTACACAATCTCCAAGATTTTTTTAGGAAAAAAGAGAATAGATTCTCTACTTTTATACCACATACTCGATTTTTTTTTACAAGAAATTAAAGTGGGGTGATCTAAATTTATCGCGGTTGTACAATAATTTCAATATTTGAATTGAGCATGTAGGACTTATCTGATCTTATCAATTCTACGTATTTTTTTTTTGAATAAATCATGGGTTTGTCTGAGACTTAAAAAAAAATATCATCGAAAACTTACAGCAGCTTGCCAAACAAAGGCTAAGAGAAAAAAGAACAGAGGTATTACTGGCATAACGTCTACAATTGGATTCAAAAAAGCGTAAGCTTCGGGCAATTTGGCCACGAAAAAACTACTGGAATAAAGAGCAGAATTAAGGTATATACAGATCAAACTAAAAATATTAAGCATAACAAACATTTTTTTTTTTTGGGGGGGGGGGGGTAATTTTATTTATTTTGATTGAGTTGTTAATAAATTAACTTGAGTTTATTATAGATATGTTATTATTGATAGAAAAAAATGAATAAAAATAAAAGTAAGCTAGACAAAAAAACTTTCTTTTATTTTAACTCACCCAATCAAAAATCAATCCTTCTATATCTCAAATCAAAAGAGAATAGAATAAATCATACTTTCGTACAATATCTTACTTGAATTATATGTAATGATCAATAAATTCAGTTTAATTCTATGTCTACATATATAAAATTTCTAGTAATCCCTTTTAGTTTACAAATAATAGATATTTTATCAGGAGTTGACGAATAACCCGTACCATTATTAGTGTTTAATATTAGTGTTTATTTATTAGTATCGAATAGAAATAAATGGGGCGTGGCCAAGTGGTAAGGCAACGGGTTTTGGTCCCGCTATTCGGAGGTTCGAATCCTTCCGTCCCAGAGCATACCCTGTATGGATAATATAATTATTTTTTTTTAGATATCATCATATATAAATATATATTTAAAATATAAAATATTGCTTTTTACAACAGCCTTCTGTATTAAAAATTAATACTATAGAGTAGGGTATTGGGATAGAGTTTGATTATATATATATTAATATATATATATATATATTTTTTTTTTTTTTTCAAAATGCAAATAATTATATTAGTATAGGAGATTTTTCAATCAATTAAATCTTTGTAACGAACCCCTATGAGTTCTTGGAACTTGAAGAAGTGTGAAATTGTTGCATTTATTCTATCACTATTATCTTATTTGAATATACGGATTCAAAATAACCTGTTTCTTGGTATTATATTTATTTTTTCGTGTTATATTAGTTATAATTTAGTTAATTAATTTTTTTTTTTACAAAAATAAAAAACTAGTCAAAAAAAAATTACAATGATTAAGAAAATAGAATTTTCAATATTAAATTCTATTAACCTCTATCTAATCTAAAAAAATAAGGTTAAATTAATTTATTCTTGCTGATACTCGCTGTTTTTCATATAGAAAAAAAGGTATAGATTACTAAAGGTATAGATTACTATAGTAACAACCGAACCAATGATTATTCACGATTCGATAATTGAATCAATTACATATGGATTCCAAACTGAAGGAATGTTATGGTAAAACTTCGTTTAAAACGATGTGGTAGAAAGCAACGTGCGACTTGAAGGACATGATCCGCTGTGGAGTCTTACATCCACCATTTTTATATATATTATATAGGAATGAAAGTGCTCTTGGCTCGACATCATTTATTCTATTCCGTTGTAACCCGCTCCCCTTTTTTTTGGGGGGGGGGTGATATAATATAGTATAGGATGGAGCTCGAGTAAAATTTTTTTTTTCAGGGGCAAGAATCTAGGGTTAGTATCAATCAACAAATTGGAACAACTTCGTAAATATATTTTTGATACATAAATTAAAAGGGTCCTATTCGAAAAAATTTCCAATTCCAAAAGGAGGTTTGTTGAAATCAGTAAAACCTTTTCGATCAAATCCAAAGGAAAGTGTATTACGCAGGAATCCAACATTTGTATGATTCTTTGACAGAAGGAAATCGCAAAAAGTGGTATGTTGCTGCCATTTTGACAGGATTTAAAGATCACCGAAGTAATGTCTAAACCCAATGATTCAAGGCAAAGATCCTGGAACAAGGAAATACCGTTTTCAATTGTCTTAACAACTAAACTAGATCGGATTGAAGAATAAAAATGGATTCTAAAGAAGACAATTAAAGGGTTAGAGATCACTCAATAGATGAAATATCTAAAAGGCTGTTTATTTCAGATTTATCCAACTTGAGTTATGAGGGTGCAAATACGATTAATTTTATTTTTGTTGAGTAAGAATAAGAAAAAAAGTACTAAAATAAATAGTCTAATTAATTTGATGATTTTATGGATATATTTGATATTGTAATTTTATACATAGGCATAATTTCTAATTTTCTTGAGCCGTACGAGGGGAAAACCTCTTATACGTTTCTATGGGGGGGTATTATTCATCTATCCCAATGAGCCATTTATCGAATAGTTGCAATTGATGTTCGAGCCCGCCGAGAGGGACGAGATCTTCGTAAAGTGGGTTTTTATGATCCTATAACGAATCAAATTTATTTAAATGTTCCTGCTATTCTATACTTCCTTGAAAAAGGCGCTCAACCTACAGGAACTGTTCATGATATTTCAAAAAGGGCGGGGGTTTTTACGGAACTTCACCTTAATCAACAAACAAAATTTAATTAATGAAAGAAAATTGAAATCGAAAAAACCAAAGGACTAACCCTATTTATGTTAGTTATTGAATAAACCTCGTTTTTTCTACTTCTACGCCGTCTTCCTTAATTAAGTTTTCCATTTATATTATATTTATATTAGAGAGTGCCAATCCAACACAAGTCCTTTGGTTTTTTCGATTTCAATTAAAATAACTTGATTAATTTTAATTGATTGGAATAGGAATTTTTATTGTTATTTATATTTAGAATTTGTTTTAGCTTTTGTATGCTTATGCTTTTGTCAATATTAATATTGACAACAGTGTATCAAATAAATATAATCCGATCGTGGATAAATGAATCCTTTTTCCCCTGTTCCATAGATTTTTTTCAGTTAAATAAAAGTTTATTAGATTTTCTGTCATACAAGAAGGCTTTTTTGATTAAGATTTAAATTAATCAAATTCGATATATACTAATAGTAATTAATGGATAATATAAGAGAAGAGAGACAAGAGTCGGTCTATAAATATTTTAAAATCTTTGGCTTTATCTTTATTTTATCTTTTATTTGATAATTTTTTGTATTTTGTCGGATTTGTTAATTTTTATTATGTTCAGAACGGGTTAGAGTTTTTTTTTTCATTTTTTTTTTTGTTTTGTGTCCTTCAATTTCGTTATTTATTTGGATTCTGATTGTATCTACACATTCTAATTTTTTTATTGGGGTTGCTAACTCAACGGTAGAGTACTCGGCTTTTAAGTGCGACTAGCATCTTTTACACATTTGTATGAAGAAAAAGATTCGTCCATACCATCGGTAGGGTTTGTAAGACCACGACTGATCCTGAAAGGAATGAAGGGAAAAAACAGCATGTCGTAGTAATGGATAATTCTGAGAATATTTCATTCTTACTAAATAGAAATAGGTCCAAAAAAAATTATTTTTTTTTTTTTATTTTATTGAGTTTAAACAATTGAAATAATATTTTTTGAGGGGGTCGAGTGAGTAAATGGGTAGAGCCTTAACTATAGGTTCTAATTCTAGGGAAATAAAAAAAAGTAACGAGCTTCTATTCTAAATTTTTGAATGATTACCCCATCTAATTAGACGTTAAAAATATATTAGTGCCTAATGCGGTAAAAACTTTTCCGATGAGTGGATTATAAATTTCTTATGAGCCCTAACTATTAGTTATTCCCCTTTATGGGGCAGAGATAAATGTGTATGAAGAAGGCAGTATATTGATAAATAATTTTTTTTTTTTTTCAAAATCAAAAGAGCGATTGTATTGATAAAATAAAGGGCTTCGGACTATCTTGGTATCCTATAAATGAACAAAAAAATCTATTATATAGAAAGGAAAGTTCTAGAGAGTCCGTTGATGAGTTTGACGTGTTTCCCCGAGGTATCTAGTTTTTTCTTACTATAAATACCTTGTTTTAACTGTATCGTACTATGTATTATTTGATAACCCAATAAATCACCTATTTCTTTTCTGATTCAAATTGAATTATAAATGGAAGAATTTCAAGGATATTTCGAATTATATAGATCTCCGCAATATGACTTCCTATACCCACTTATCTTTCGGGAGTATATTTATGCACTTGCTCATGATCGTGGTTTAAATAGATCCATTTTGTTTGATAATGTAGGTTCTGACAAGAAATATAGTTTTTTTATTATAAAACGTTTAATTAGTCGAATGTATCAACAGAATCATTTTATTATTTCTATTAATGATTCTAATCAAAATAAATTTTTGGGGTACAACAAAAATTTTTATTCTCAAATGATATCGGAGGGGTTTGCAGTCGTTGTAGAAATTCCGTTTTCCCTACGATTAGCATCTTCCTTAGAGGAGACAGAAATCGTAAAATATTATAATTTACGATCAATTCATTCAATATTTCCTTTTTTAGAGGACAAATTTCCACATTTAAATTATGCATCAGATGTACTAATACCTTACCCCATTCATTTGGAAATTTTGGTTCAAACCCTTCGCTACTGCGTGCAAGATCCCTCTTCTTTGCATTTATTACGGCTCTTTCTTCACGAGTATTATAGTTGGAATACTCTTATTACTCCCCCAAAATACACTTTTGCAAAAAGTAATAAAAGATTATTCTTGCTCTTATATAATTCTTATATATATGAATATGAATCCATTTTGCTTTTTCTACGTAACCAATCTAATCATTTACGATTAACCTCTTATAGAATCTTTTTTGAGCGAATAAGGTTTTATGAAAAAATCAAATATCCTGTCGAAAAAGTCTTTTTTCCGGCTACCTTATGGTTCTTCAAGGATCCTTTTATACAATATGTTAGCTATCAAGGAAAATCGATTATGGCATCAAAAGATACCCCTCTTCTGATGAATAAA